ATAAAATGGTAAGTATGCATGGATCACCCAACGCAAACAAGATCTTATTATGCGTAGTACTTCTTTGGACAACTACTATGTCTATGTCGCCTCAGTAGAAAGTACATATCTACGTAATAACAGAACGGCTTCCTCTTTGAACAGTAAAGAAGGAAAGAAATCCAAAAAATAGATAGGGGTTGGTTGCTCCTCATTGTAATATCCATAAGTCTAGTAAGAGCCGGTTCATCAAAATAGAATAATTAGGAAGAATTCGGTTGGAAAAAATGTCTCATCATATATATCCCTTTTAGCTTCGAAAGTCGAACATGGGAATCATTAAAATATTTGATAGAAAGGTTGTTGTTCGTATTGGATTCCAGTAGAATTTTGGAAATGGAGATATTTTTTTGTATTTAAAAACGCTTTGCAGAAGGATCTATTAAACAATTGATACAATTCGATTACTCAACTCACTTAGTAGTACCCCTAGAGTCCACTCCTTCCCCATACTACGAGTGAAAGGGAAAATGTAAAAACTACCATTAAAGCAGCCCAAGCGAGACTTACTATATCCATGTGAATCGTGTCCCCTATTTCTATGAATATGAAGGAATTATTCCATTATTGATCACTAATAATAATGGAATCAATGGTGCAGAGTCAAAATGGGATTTTGACCTAACGCTATTGATGAACCAATCCAATGAATACACTCGTAACAAGTTCCTATGTGATTTCTTTTCTGGTAAAAGAAAATCGGGAAGCACTAAGTACAAGCAAGATACACAGTTATCCCCTTGGAAGTCTCACAGTAATGTTACTAATGGAACATGTAGGAATAGTAAGACCTATTGTCTCTTTTGTTGCCTTTCCTAAACAAAAAGCATAAAATCTAGATATAGATATACCATCAAGATAGATAAACTATCTATCCCATATCCCTATCTCCCATCTAAGCCTTACTGTCTCCACTTCTATGAAACAATTGGGAGACACCCTATTCCATTCTTGGAAGGGTTACCCAAAAGAACGAATTTTTTTCCGCTTTAGTCTATAAAAAAAAGCCAATCACCCATACAATCAATATTAATTGAAAGCCCGAGCACTCAGAAACTTTCGTGAATCCGTCTGGATACAAAGTATCCTCAGTTCTTTCCACAGCTCCTGATTTGATTTGATTCCCCACCAGCCTACCCAATCTAATCTAATCCAAGACTCAATCAGTAAACATTTGGTTTTGGAAGAAATAATTGAAAGTCCTTTACTTTATAGAATAGAACCCCTCCCCTGGATTCTGAAAATCCAGGATCGACATTCCTAGTGCTTTACCTCTGCTTCCGCTGGGCAATAATTTGGCGAGTTCTGTTAGCAGGGTAAGAGATTCCGAATCTTTTATTGATCAGGCGACACCCGGATTTGAACTGGGGAGAAAGGATTTGCAGTCCCCCGCCTTACCACTCGGCCATGCCGCCAAAACGATACAATATATATATATATGGAAATATTCTGGGGGATTACTGAACCTTTTTTCTTTTTTTGATTGGATCCCGTTGTTTTGTATAGTATTAGTATTAGTATTTCAAAACACACAACAAACACCTAAAAACTTTCCTTTTCTATTGAAAGAGAAAAGTGGATTTCCAGCCACAGAATCCAAAATTCAGGGCAAATTGGAACCATTAACTATTGACTATGAATTCATGAATGGTTCTTGGACTTGGATCTCCAATTTTGTTTCCTTAATAGGATAAGAAAATCAAATTGATATACGATTAATCAGTCTCAATTCTTTTCCATAATCAACCCTTTTCAATTCAATTTCAATTATAACAACAATTATGTGTATATGTAAACCCCAGAACAGAAATTGTTACACAGATACCTAGTAAGGTATCTACATATCCCTATAGGGAATCGTCGTGCTTGAATTTTTCATTGAATCTATTGAATATCAAATCGATATTTGGGTATAGCACGACCTGTATTGTGTTGCCTCAAGGGAACTTCGATAAAAGATGGGATATACGGATAGCTAGATAGCTATATCTACATGTACCTAATAAATACGACTTCTATTACGCACCCCAATCATATTCTACTAATTCTACTAACAAAAGAAAGGGGTAGAAATATCTCTCCGCGAATCATTTGCTGAACAACGGAATCAATGAAATGAAATAAGTTAAGTGTTAAAATCAAAGTCAACTCTAGACTGTTCTTGATTATTCTGTCTTTATCTCATTCATAGAGAACGGATTCAATCCTGAATCCATTTATGGTACCCAATTTGATCGTAATATCATAATAATAGGTAGAAATTGGATCCATTTTGTTTGATATTCTATACAAGACTCCATAAGTCTATAAGTGGCATAATTTTGTTCTCAGGAATGTTTTATCAATTCATTTCCATTTGTATCTGTCGCAAATTCGAATTTGAGTAAAAAATTTTCTTTATCTCTCCATCCGTACGTATTTCATACATTATAGATATGGGGTTGGATAAAATTTCATGTGA